ATCGCCCATTGGTTCTATACCCGATTCATAACTAGAAAGCTTCTCTGGTCCTTTGCTAATCGGGGCTAAAACTGCGGAAATTAGAAATGCCAAAATAGGAATAACGTTTGATATTATTAGAAATGCCCAGAAAATATCATATTTGTAAAGCAGAAACATAGACGAACTCCTTTGAATGGGGAAAATATACCGAATTCGTCGATTCGAATTGGAATTCATTGTCAAGTCATCGGTAACAGGTTAGTCAAAACCAAAATGCATTTTGGTCGAACCACACAGTTTCACTTGTTTGCTGTGATGTCTCGTTTCTCGATTGTACTCCTATTTTCATTACACTTCCTTCGATTTTATTTCAGTATAGTATAAATCTCTTATACAAACAAAACAAATAAAACTCTCTTGCTTTCACCTCGCTTCGGGCTTTTAGAAAAAAAAAATTCCAAATAGAATTCTCATTTTGATTTCGAATTTTGAAATTTTGAATATTCGAATTCGAAATTCAATCGATTTTTGATTCTATTTTCTATATATATTTTGTTTTCTGTTTATGAAAAGATCTTCGTTTTTCAAACGCGGACGTGTCGACAAATACAGTAATCCGTTCCTATATCCATGTGACTTACTATTTGATTTGAGTGGGGTTAGGTTGGAGTTTTCATTTTTAACCGGATTCATGTCATGATTTTGCCTCCTTTACTGTCCACAATCAAAGAGTTAGTGAGACTTCTTTTCCTTGGTATACCTACTCATTTTTGGTGAATGAGGCAAAATCATATGGAATTCACATACGAAAAAAAAAATGAATTACTAAAAAAAATGGGTTTCTTTATCCGAGATTCGAAAAAAAAAATAACGATTGAAATGGGCTTTTGTTTTCCGTTTTATGTTCTGCTCTGAACGAGCCCCCCATAAGCAAGCTTATGGGAATGATTTTATTTCGATGAACCAAGCAACCACGAGCGACCGGTTACAAACAACAAAAAATACAGTAATAATGAAAACTATAGAACTTTTTGTATTTCAATTTGGATTATTATATTATTATAGGGCTATACGGACTCGAACCGTAGACCTTCTCGGTAAAAGAGATCGAACTGATTCTTATCAAAATGATTCGAACTCTTTCAAAGACCCAACATGCATTTTTTTTTTGCATTGGGCTCTTTCATTAACTGCTAGAAATATCAGTTAGTCTACCATATTTTTTTTCTTGACAGAAAAATAAGGAAATGGCTCCACGTGCTCGGATTCATTATTTGGATTGTGATATAGGAGCACTACCAAAGTGTTTCAAAGAAAGGTTATCTTGACGTAGGTTTGCTTCTGGCCTAGATTAACCTAAGTTAAATGGAGTCTCTATCATCCTGATTAAAGAATCAAATATGAAACTTCATACGCCTTAAGGTTCATAGGACAAAAAGAGAATTTTTGAGGTCCTTATACTCATTATGCCTAGCATTGAATAGACTAGGTATTCACCTTATCAATATCTCAAATCAATGATGGATTCCATTTGGTTCCTAAATGGGAACCTGAATCGAACCGAACCATTTGTCAGGCTATTGTTCTCTTGTTTTGTTCCCTAAAAATCCTGGAGTCAGACATTGATTTCTCAAAAAGATCAATTCTTTGATTGCATGATGGACTCTTCTGAAAAACATTGGCGCACGTGTAAACGAGGTGCTCTACCTAACTGAGCTATAGCCCTTGTGCTTGTGATACATATTTTATCATATTATGTAGATAATTTCTTGTCAAGATGAATATTCCATGATCCAACATCGTATCTCTTTGATCTTTTTGATTGGTATTGCTTCGAAGTCTTATTGCATTTATAATCCATCAATGGGAGGGGTCCTTTTTTTTTCTCCTTATAATGATAAATGACCTACTTAACTCAGTGGTTAGAGTATTGCTTTCATACGGCGGGAGTCATTGGTTCAAATCCAATAGTAGGTAGAACTTATTAGATACCATGGTCAATGGTATCTAATAAGTTTTTCTACTTACTGATTTTGTATCTTTTCTATCCTATTCGATTTGATTTTCGAATTGAAACTAAAACTTTTTTCCTTACATCAGAATCCGATTCCACTTGATTGTATTTGATTGGATTCAATCGGAAGAATCCATATGTGTATAAACAAAAATTCTTTGGATTAGGATTATTCGATTCGGGCGCACCGACTAGTTACGAAATCACATTGAGAACCTCTACTCGTGTCCTAGCTCGTCTGAGAGCTAGATTTGCCTCAATTGTTTGTCTCTTACTTTCAGCTTTCCTCAAGCCGGCTTCCGCTATTTCAAGAGTTTGCTGAGCTTCTTGGGGATCAATGTCACTACTCTTCTCCGCATCATTTACTAAAACGGTGATCTCATTATTACCTATTCTAGCAAAACCGCCCATCAGAGCCATCGTTAACCATTGGTCATTAAAGCGTATTCTCAAAATACCTATATCTACAGCTGTGGCAATAGGCGCGTGATTTGGTAATACGCC